TGGGTAATAGGTACTGTAGCTGGTATTCTTGTGATTGGTTTAATAGGTATTTTCTTTTATGGTTCATATTCAGGATTAGGTTCATCCCTGTAGAAATTGGATGAACTGAGTTATAGACGTGAAAACATAAGAACTCAACGGGGCCCAACTCTTCCTTCTTTGTTTGATTCGAGGGGGTCCCGTTGAACTGCTAGTAATCAGAACAATTTTTATCGTGTTTTTGAAAACTGAACTTAATTAGATTAGTAGATTACGAACATATAGTATTTTTTTACCTTTCAAAGATAGAATAAAAAAGGGGAATCACTTAATTTCCTTTTTCTGCTTCCCCGACTGACACAATATTTTTTATCATGAGATCTAGCATTAAAATTGTGGCTATACTAATAGAAGTTTTTTCTTTTTTTTTTTTTTATTTATATTGAAAAAAAAAAAACAAGAAAACTACAAAAAGTAACTACTATAATATACTATTAATTAATATATTAAAACGTTATATATATAGAAACAGTAATATATATGTAAACTCAGAATAGGAATTTTTAACGAATAGAATCAAGAAGGACAAGATCGACACAAGAAAAGGAATTTTATTTTAGACATCCTTTTCTTGTGTCGAAGACTAGCAAGACAAAAAATACTCCCTATAGTCCCTAAAACTTGTTGTTTCGCCGATTTATGGTTCCCTTTTTTTTTCTGCGCTTGCGTTCCTTATTTTAGTATCTAGTCAAATTTTTCCATTCTAAAATCTAATAGAAAAAACTCTTGATTATTGATACATTCTATCAATTTCAATTGGTCAATAACGACAGAGTTACATCACACCCCTTCCCATTTTTCAATACAAATTTGAAAAATGGGGAATTCTTCTCAATATACATACTAGGATTAGGACTATGATACAAGTAATTCCTGACATCTGGTCGAAAAGGAAGATAAAATCTAAAGAGAGGCAAAAGGCTTTTCATAATTTTTTTGGTTCTTTTTTACGAATTTTATAAAGCTAAATAGACGGATCTAAAAATTCATTTCGGATAATTGAACCTTCTCAAACTGTTTCTTTTTAAGAACCAAAAAGATTTGTGCCAAAACAACCGATCCTAAGAAGAACAAAAGGCCTTGGACACGTAATGGATCTTGAAGTACTATTTCCGCATCCCCCTGACCAAATCCACCCACATTAGGATTACTCGTTAATGGTTGATCGAGTTTAATGGATTCGCCCTCTGAAACAAGAAGTTCTAGGCCTCGAGGGATAATATCAATCACTTGGCGTTCATTCGATGCATCCACTATGGTTATTTCGTATCCCCCCTTTTCTTTTCGTAAAATTTTGCTTATTATCCCTCCTGCCGTAGCATTATAAACTGTATTGTTACTTTTGCTACCATCAGGATAAATCTGACCCCTTCCCCTATTTCCACCTACGTATATAGGATATTTTAAGAAGTGAACATCTTTATTAGTAGCAGGGTCTGGGGCAAGAATAGGAAAGGTTATTTCACTATATTTTTGACCAGGAACAGGACCTATCACAAGAATATTTTTTTTATTGGGGCGATAATTTTGAAAAGAAAGATTTCCTATCTTTTCTTTCATCTCGGGTGAAATACGATCGGGGGGGGCTAATTCAAACCCCTCCGGTAAAATAAGAACAGCTCCCACATTCAAAGCTCCTTTTTTACCATTAGCTAGAACTTGTTTTAGTTGCATATCATAAGGAATTTTAACAACTGCTTCAAATACAGTATCAGGAAGTACCGTTTGTGGAACCTCAATATCCACGGGCTTATTAGCTAAATGGCAGTTGGCACATACAATACGCCCAGTTGCCTCTCGTGGATTTTCATAATTCTGCTGGGCAAAAATGGGATATGCACTTGAAATCGATGCCCAAGTTATTATATATATCATAAGTGAGACAGATATGGAACGAGTAATCTCTTCCCTTATCCAAGAAAAGGTATTTCTAGTTTGCATGGTCCAATCATTTATCCCGAAAATTTCTACAATAAAGTTAGGTAGGTCGATAATATACTTCCCTAGCCACAATTCTGCTATTTACATTTACTGAAAAAAATCAAATTTTTTTGTTGAAATATACAAGGAATCTCTCATGGGTAAAAAGAGTAAAGTAAATACGACTTTGATTTGGTTATGCTGTCTAAGGTACGAAAGATTAGAATTGGATCAGTGAATCATTTTTTAGTCATTTATTGCATGATAAATCACTACAAGTGACGGAGATACACGATTTAAATAACGAAAGATCCAATATTTAAAAATTGTATCAAGAATGACTGGAAAGGTAGAAACTAGACCAGATAAAATTTGCTCATAATGAGCAAACCCAAAATCTTTGTAAATATAACCAATCATTAGTTCCCAACCGTGAGGCGAATGGAATCCGATACATAAATCAGTTAATAAAAGAATCGAAAAAGCTTTAATTGTATCACTTAAATTATATAGGAATTCTTGAACCCAAGAATTCAAAATAAAAAGCTTTTCCTTACCCCAAAAGGAATAACCACTTAGAATAACGAAAGATATTAGATTTGTCGAGAAGTGCAAGATTGTATGGATACGATATTCATTGTGTATCTTGATGAATTGGATCGTTTCTTTGTGGATTCCTAGACGAAATTGTTGTAAATCGGTTTCTGGGTATTCCTTTATCATTTCATCGAGCTGGAATAGTTCCTCTAATTGTATGAATTTTTCTAGAATACTTTTTTCTTGAATATCATTCAAAAAAGTTTCGCATTGTCTAGTATTCCACCAATTAGTAATCCAAGTTTTTAAACTTTTATTACAGCAGAGAGAGATCAACCAGGGCAAAAAGACTATGGATGTAAAATTAAAAAAAGGAATGAATGCTTTCTTTTTTGCCATTTTGAATCTGTGAATTGGTAATGAACCTACCTCATTTGTTGATTCTATTAGATCTATCTAATATTTCTATCGAGCAGGAGTTCCTATTCTAATTCGAATAGAATGTATTGAACCTATGAATCCATTTTCTCTTTTTCTTTTGATTCAATACTTAGTCTTTGCTTTGAATCTAGAAAGAATAAAGAAATTCTTTCGTTTTTGTCTTCCTACTGCCAAAGCATTTAGTCTTTTAAAATTAATTCATTTCAAAATACTTCAATTGGTACACGCAAGAAGTAAGCCAATTCAGCAGCTTTTTGCTCAATTTCTCGTGTAGTAAAGTTCTCATCAGTACGAATTAAAGGAATAGCCCCTTGACCTCGAATTTCCATATAAAGGACACGCCGAGCAGAAACACCCTCTTTAACTTCTATTCTGATGGACTGAATATCTTTCATAAGGAATCGTAAAAAGATGCGACGACTTTTTCCCGGAAATCCCCAACGAAAAATCCGCACTATTCCTTCTTTTCGGTCGAAAAGATCATAACCACTACCTACATTCCACAAAATAGTGCACCACAAATAGCAACTAATAAAGAGACCCGCGATCCCATAGAAAGACATCACAATCCCTTGTGGAAAAAAAAGGATTTGCTGAGACGGAAATAACGATATAACATTTCTACCAAGATAACTGGAAGTTCCAACCAATAAGAATCCTAATGAACCTAAAAATAGGATAAAGGCCCAGCAGAAATTACTTGTTTTTCGAGACCCCGTTATAAATTCTATCCATATAGATTCTGATCGCCAACTCATATATATTAGATCCAGTTATACAATTTTTTGGAATTGAGAAAATATGACTTTCCTTTTTTTGTTTTCAAAGTAACTCTCATCAACTATTTTGTTGTGAACCTTTACCTTAGGAGTAATTCATAGAATTGTTTATATCTAAAATAATAACATCTGCTTCCTTTATATGATCCCCTATAGACATACAAATAAATACATTGACTTGAATTTCCCTATGATGATCCATTTTTTTTTTTTTCAAAAGAGCGCCAATTTTTTCACTCATATAATACGTTTACACATGCATAAGAGCTTTTTTTATTTATGTTTGTAGGAATCTATGTATTATACAATATTCTACCAAATGCGTCTTATCGAAGTTTTTAAAATAAAAAAAGGAGTGATACGATTAGGTCTCATCCGATCTAAAAAATCTTATTTTTTTGAATATGAAGAAATAAAGAAGCCATTGCAAGTGCCGGAAAGACTAGGCCTACTAAAGGCACAAAAATAGAGGGTAAGTTATTGAAAGTTGTCATAAAATGGGTACCTCAATTTAATATTTGTACCTGTTATTGTTATATTCTGAATTCTAAAGATATCTTAGAATATCTTGGATTTTTATTATTTCTATTATATATATTATATAATTATACTAAGTATCTTTAAGTAAATATATATCTAATACTAATATACAACCTAATATAAATATATAGAATAGAACCTAATAGAAATAGAATCCAAAAATAGGTACAAGAAACGGCAAACTAAATAAATGGACTTAATTAATCTTTCAAAATCAAATAGATGTATCATAACCCCCTTGTTAGATTTATTATTCTTTTTGTCTTCTAATAGTCATTAATAAAAATAAAGAAAAAATTTTATTCAATTCCAAATTTCTACAAAATTGATTAGAATCTGATCCAACAACAGGGAATTTTCGGGAAATGCAAAAAGAGGGAAGACTCTCTATACATCTGTATATCTCTATTTGAATTATCTATACATATGCAAGCAAGGGAGGAAAATGAACTTTGTTTTCTTTGTCTAGTCTAATTTGAACTTCCCGAAATAAAAATTCATTTTTCGGGGGTTTCATTTAATTCTGATAAACTAACCGTTCTATTTGATTGAATTTTTGTTCAAAGGAAAAAAAGCATGGAGCTGAAATAACTCACTCAGAACACCTTTTAAAGGATTACGTGGTACAATTGCATCCAATAAGCCCTTACGTAATAAAGATTCAGCCGCTTGTGAACCTTCAGGCACGGCTTTTTTCAATGTTTGTTCAATTACTCTTTTACCCGCAAATGCAATATAGGCATA